AAATGCCATTGCCAAAAAGTGACAAGGTAAAATTTCCATTTCTTCATGAAAATAAATGTCCCTTTTGAAGCCAGAATGGATCTTTTTTGATACCTAATATAATGCATGAAAGGTTCCTTGACCAACCGCAGGTTTGCCCCCAAATCCTTAATCTTAACAAAGACGTTCACAAAACGTTCTATTTTTATATAGAAATAGATTCGTTCAAGAAAAACTCCAGAAGATGTTGATCGTAAATGAAAAGATTGGTTACGTAGAAAGACGAAAATGGATTCATATTCACATACGTGAGAATTATATAAGAATAAGAATAATCTTTTCTTTTTTTTTGAAGAAGGGGAACTGGCTTTCTTTGGAATAAGAAGACTATTCCAATTACAATATTCATTGAGAAAGACTCGTAATAAATGCAAGGAGGAAGCATCTTTTACGCAATAGCGAAGGATTTGAACCAAGATTTCCACATGAACAGGGCGAGGTATTACCATATCTAACACAAAATTAAAATGTGAAAAAGTGTCCTCGAAAAAGGGAAATATTGAATGAATTGATCGTAAATTCTGATATTTTCCTATCTTGTTCGTTTCCCCTTCTAGACAAGATAGGAATTGTAAAGAAAATGGAATTTCGACAATAAAAGCAAACCCCTCTGATATGATTTGAGAATACAAATTCTTGTTGCGCACCCAAAATGGATTTTGGTTAGAATCATTAGGAGAAATCATAAAATGATTCTGTTGATACAGTCGAGTAATTAACCGTTTCACAATCAGTAAACTGGATTTATTGTCATAACCCAGATTTTCCGACAAAATCAATTTACTCAAAGCACGATTATGAGCAAATGCATAAATATACTCCTGAAAGATAAGTGGATATAGGAAGTCATGTTGTTGAGATCTCTCCAGCTGTAAATATCTTTGGATTTCCTCCATTTGAAATTCGATTTGAATTAAAGGTAGAAGATTGGGGGGGTTATCAAATGATACATAGTGCGATACAGTCAAAACAAGGTATTCTGTCAAAATCGATACCTCGAGGACAGATAAACTTATCAACAGATTCTCTACCCTCTCCTTTTTCCATCCATTTCATTTAATTCGTCTATGTTTATGTTATAGAATAACAAGATGGTTAGAAATCTTTTATTTTTTAAACCGAATCGCTCTTTTGATTTCGGAAAAAACTTTCTTTATCAATATACTGCTTCTTTTACACACGCATCTTCAGTCCATAATGGAGAATAGTTAGGATTAATTAAAAAAAAATAGAATCCACTCGTGGAGTGATAAGTGCTTCCCGTATCAGGCACCAATTTATTTTTAACGTCTAGTTAGATCGGGAAATTATTCAAATTAAGAACAGAAGCCGGTTGCTTTTTCTTTCTGATAATTAATTGAAGCCACAGGGCTCCTATCCATTTATTCATTCGACCCAACTTTCTTTTGTTCCGTTCCAAGAATTCGAAAAAGGTTTTATACCAATCCGATAAGAATGAAATATCCTCAGAACTCTCCATTGATACGACATGCTATTTTTTCCATTTATTCCCTTTCAGGATCAGTCGCGGTCTTCCAAAGTTTACCAAGGTTACGGACGAATTCGTCACTTCATCCAAATGTGTAAAAGATTCTAGCCGCACTTAAAAGCCGAGTACTCTACCGTTGAGTTAGCAACCCGAAAAAAACAAACATAGATTAAACAAAACCTCAACAAAGGGTGTATAGATACAATCAAATTCAATTAAATTGATTTTAAACAAAGAGAAAAAAGATATTATACAAACTAATCAAACCCTTGAGTTAACAAATCTAACAAAAAACCAGATTTGATAATGGATTCAAAACATAAAAATGAAGTGATTCGATGAAAATACAATTAGATGAAAATACAAGAAATTGTCAGATAAAATAAAAGAAAAAAAAAGATACAGCATTGTGAAAATGGATAGAGCATCTCTTATGTTATCTAGCTTTCTTTCAATCAAAAAAACCTCTTGTATCAAAGAAAACATCATTTGAATAAGATAAAGTAACAAAATTATGGGACAAAAATAAATAGACCCGGATCGCTTATCACGATGAATTATATTTGTTCAATACACTGTTGTCAATATAAATGTTGAGAAAAGAATACATTGGAAAAGAGAAATTGCATGAAATAAAATCCTTTTAAAAATCCTTTGAATTTCAATTTAACAATGAAATACAATAATATTCAAAATTGTCTTGGATTGACACTACATATCTAATCTACATAGATAGAAAAAGTATAAATCGAAGAATAAAAAAGGAAGAATTCAAAAAAAAATATCGGATTTTTTAGTCCCTAATGCTAATGTATTTCATCAATCTAAGTGGAATAAGCAAAGTAGATTCCTTGTTCTTGCTTAGTCGAGTTCCAATGAAAACCACACAATTAAATAAAGGAAATGCGGAAATTTGATATTTATAAGATCAATCAATTTGGTCATTCTAGACCATCTAGACCATAAGATTCGACAGAAACTATGATAAATAAATATGAATACGGAAGAAAAAAAGAAAAAGGGGGGGCAAGTAGAAAAAAGTTAGACAAAGTTATATACAAGTCGCTACCCCCCCTGGTATTTCTTTAATTGAATTTCATTTGATTAGGCGGAAGTTCCTTAAAAACTTCGGCTTTCTTTAAAAGATTCTGAACAGTTCCCGTGGGTTGAGCACCCCTTTCAAGGAAATATAGAATAAGAGGAACATTTAAAAAAGTTTGATTCTTCATTGGATCATAAAAGCCCACCCTTCTAAGATCTTTTCCTTCTCTTCGGGATCGAACATCAATTGCAACGATTCGATAGATGGCTCATTGGGATAGATGTAGATGAACAATACCCCCCCTAGAACCGTATAGGAAGTTTTCTCCTCGTACAGCTCGCGAAAAAATGATTTGATTCGAAGTTTTGTCTATATATGCAATTCTAATAAATATATGCAATTCTAATAAATTAAATGACAAATGCGCCCATAAAATAAATTAGACTATGATTTCAGTCTTTTTTCTTCCTGAAAATGAAAAATAAACCATTCGTACTCATAACTCAAGTTGGATAACTCTCAAATAGTTCAAAGGAAAAATCTTTAGTCAATTTAATTTATTGAGTCGTCTTTACTCCCTTTTGTTTGTCTTGTTTAAACCATTTCAAATTCTATTTGGATTCTTTAGTCCGATCCAGTTATTGAGACGATTGAGACAATTAAAAGGGTGTTTCCTTGTTCTTAGATCCTTTCCTTATTTTTAATCATTGGGTTTAGACATTACTTCGGTGTTTCTTAATTCTTTCAAAATAAAATGGCAGCAACATACCCCCTTTTGATTTCTTTCGATCAAAAAATCCTATGGACAGTTGATTCCCGCGTGATACACTTTGAATCGAAAAATTGGAATCAATTTCAACAAGTTTTGCTTTTGAATTGGAAACTTGCTCGAATTGGATCCTTTCGATTCCTATATATGTTCGATATATTTACGAAGTGGTTCCTCCAATTGATTGGCATTAACCCTAGATCCTTGCCCCCGAGAAATAAATTAATACTTTCTATTCGAGCTCCAGCGTGCACTATTTACAACCGAACAAAAAACGAAGGGTTCGGGTGTAACAGAACAAACAATGTCGAGCCAAGAGCACCCTTATTCCTAGACAAATCAAAAATGGTGGATGTAAAAATCCACAACGGATCGTGTCCTTCAAGTCGCACGTTGCTTTCTACCACATCGTTTCAAACGAAGTTTTACCATAACATTCCTCTAATTTGGAACCGGTATGAAATTGATTCAATTATGGAATCATGAATAGTCACTGGTTCAGAGCTGTCCATAGACATCGTAATCTAGACTTTTCTTCTATATATGAATATATGATATGTGGAACTATTTTTCTGAAAAAGTCTTAGCAAGACAGCATTTTTAACATACATAAATAATATATGGATCCGAGAAAAAAATAGAAATAGAGAAACGAATAACTTTTTGAATCTGCATCTTCAAGTGACTCAATAGGATAGATTAAACGATTTCTTACTTTTTCAAAACTTCCACGTACAAGGAATCTTTCTAATTGAAATTGAAAAGGTTTCCTATTTCTACATCATTATTAAATGGAATTTGAAGAAAATTGGACAATAAGCATCACCTTTTATCTTCATAGGAGGATCGGTCTTTCTTTTTGAATTGACTCATCACTGATTGAATTTCAAATATAAATTTGAAAGGGGAGGTTCTTCGTATCTATCAGATAGACTGAACAATTGTCACTGTTATAGATATTCTAGATTATCGAATATCTATAATTTAAGTTTAAATAATTTAAGGATTACAAATCTTTTTCACAAAGAACCCAAAATTTTCTTGTCATTGAATATAGAATGATACGTAACATTTATATGATTATATTATATGATTGATATGTATTTGGTTTAAATGGGGTTGAGGAATATTGACTCTTGTGAGAAAGTGAATACAAAGGGATAGGATAAATCACCCCTGCCTCAAGCCTTAAATAGATAATAGATTTCCGATTTTTCATTCGAGTCAAACACGAAATACCTAAATCAAATTAGATTCAAAGAAAAAACATCAGCTCCATAACATATTTCTATATAATATGGAACTTGATCATTTATTAATGAAATTCGAACAGACACAGATATTAAAATTAATATGGATTAACTCCTACCCACTCCCCTATTTCTTTCTATAGGAATAATGGAGCATAAAAAATGGACTGCGCTGGGACGGAAGGATTCGAACCTCCGAATAGCGGGACCAAAACCCGTTGCCTTACCACTTGGCCACGCCCCATTTCAATTTCTAATCGACACTAAGAAACAATAATATTGGTATTGCTTGTTTGTCAACTCGAGTCCAAATATCTATAGATCTATAGAATCGATTGGTACTAGGATTTTGATACATATAGATATAGAATTCAACTTAATTTATTGATCATTACATAGAATTCAATTAAGATATTGTATGAAAGTATGATTTCTTCTATCCTCCTTTGAGAATTGGAGGATTTTTGGTTGGGTGGATTCAAAGAAAAAGAAGGGTTTTTGTCTACCTTACTTACTTTCTTTTTCCTTATATCAAAAACGCAATCAAAATGCAATTATCTCCAATAACAAAATGTCTGTTATGCTTAATATCGTTAGTTTGATCTGTATTTGTATTAATTCTCCCTTTTATTCGAGTAGTTTTTTCTTCGGCAAATTGCCCGAAGCCTATGCTTTTTTGAATCCAATCGTGGATGTTATGCCAGTCATACCTTTGTTTTTTTTTCTCTTAGCTTTTGTTTGGCAAGCTGCTGTAAGTTTTCGATAAGATCCTGAATAATAATATCCTAGAAAATGTATGATTTCCTCGATAAAAAAATTCTAACAATTGAAAAAAGAAGATAAGTTTTAGAGTATGAACCCTCGATTCACACGCTGAAATTCGTGTATAGTCGACAAAACCCAGGCTTACCCTCATTTTTGACCCCCTTTCCAGCGAAAGACCCTAACCCTATTAGGGTCTCCCACAATATAATATCTAATTTGGATATAAACCAAAATTTGGGTTAATGAAAAACAAATGAATTTGTGACAATGCATTTCTAGAAAAACCTCATTTCTTTAGGATATGTGGTAGAAAAATAGAAGATCTATTCTCTTTTTTTTTTCAAAAAAACCATCTTGGAGATTGTGTAATGCTTACTCTGAAACTCTTCGTTTATACCGTAGTGATATTTTTTGTGTCTCTCTTTATCTTTGGATTCCTATCTAATGATCCAGGGCGAAATCCTGGACGTGAAGAATAAAATACAGGGGGTTTTCCTTGGTTTTAGTTAATTTGCAAATTTTCTTAGGATTTTATCTATTCTACAAGTTTCACTAAGATTTTCAAAATTTGAAAAAAAAACCAAATAAATTCATCAACGGAAACGGAAAGAGAGGGATTCGAACCCTCGGTACGAATAACTCGTACAACGGATTAGCAATCCGACGCTTTAGTCCACTCAGCCATCTCTCCCAATTGAAAAAGATAATTACTACATTACACATAATGTAAAGAATCTTTCTTCTTTCTCTATTCTATTATATATATATAGAGATCCCTAAATCGGGAATTTCCTTTATCTAAAAGATGGGCTCGACCGCCCGAACAATCGAACTAAAAAAAAATCAGCAAGACCCATTTGTGTTGATTTTGTTCGAAAGGCCCTTCTTATTCTCATGGCCCGGCCCGGTCAGTACCTAGCCGGGCTCTTTTTTTTGTTCCAACGAATTATAATGATTTATCTGATATCTGATTTGAAAACAAAAAGACTTTTGTTATTATATTATTATATGCAATTGAATATTTTATATTCAAGCAACAAAAAAAAAGAACAAAGACTATTTACATTCTTTTTCTTGTTATATTTTACCGAACTCAAAAAGAAACTATCGATTCTTCCACAATTTTCATTTGGATCTCCCCGCAAAAAAGTGCAACGTTCTCATTTTGATGATTCTTTGATGATCCTATCTTGATCATGCTCAACGATCTTGTTCGACAAAAGATCCATTTGTATACAATAATCATATTGTAGCGGGTATAGTTTAGTGGTAAAAGTGTGATTCGTTCTATTAACCCTTAATAGTTAAAGGGTCTTTCGGTTTTATTCATATTCCGACCAAAAACTTTATTTCTTAAAAAGATTTAATCCTTTACCTCTCAATGAGAAATTCGAGAAAAAAATACGAATTCTCGTGATTTGTATCCATGCGTCACTTATAAATTGAAAAGTTGGATTATGAAATTGCGAAACATAATTTTTGAATTGGACCAAAAATTCCAATTGAATAAGTATGAGTAAAGGATCCATGGCAGAAGATAGAAAGTCCATTTCGAATCGTAACTAAATCTTCCATTTTTTTTTCTAAAGAAATAAATTGGAGCAAAATAGCTATTCAACGACGACTTTGGTTTACTAGAGACATCGACATATTGTTTTAGCTCGGTGGAAACAAAATCCTTTTCCTTAGGATCCTCGCAAATAGAAATAGAGAACGAAGTAACTAGAAAGATTGTTAGAATCACCTTCTTCTAGAAGGATCATCTAGAAAGCGATTTATTTTGTTTGTTTGTATTCAAACAAAAAGCTGACGTAGGTGTTATGGGTATCATTTTGTTCACATCTTAGATCTATGAATTTACTCATATTCCATAAAGGAGCCGAATGAAACCAAAGTTTCATGTTCGGTTTTGAATTAGAGACGTTCAAAGCAATGAATTGAACGTCGACTATAACCCCTAGCCTTCCAAGCTAACGATGCGGGTTCGATTCCCGCTACCCGCTTATTTCTTTTTTTTCTAAATATTCTATTCGAATTTTATTCTAGAATATAGAAAATCTATTTTAATTACGATTAGTAAATCATTGAATATACAATTCCAAAAATGATCTCACATATAATCCTATTTTTTTTGTTTTCAATTCAA